GAATACAGCATCTATAGGAAAACTTCCATCTTGAAAGTTATGTGGCATTTTTATAAGATATCCTCTATTTCGCTCGATTTCTAACCCAATACACAAATTAATTGGTTCTGTCAAGCTAACTATATGTTGTGTATTATCGACGATTTCTACATAAGGCGGTACGATGATATCTTGAGAAGTTACATATCCAGGACCCTTGACACAAATAGACGCGTTGCAAGTTCCATATAGATTACTTCTCAATACAATTTCTTTCAGATTCATGCAAATTTCATGGACCGATTCCTGGATACCTGTTATAGTAGAATATTCATGCGGCATGTTCTCAGATTTTACACGTGTGATACATGTTCCTTCAATTTCTCCAAGCAAAGCTCTTCGCATCGCAATGCCTATTGTGTCGGCTTGGCCTTTCATAAGTGGAGACAGAATAAAGCGACCATAAAAAAGGCGCTTACTGTCTGTTCTTAATTCAACACACTTCCACTCCAGTGTCCGAGTAGATACTTTTACTTTCTCTCGAACCATAATAATATTCTTTTATTTGACTGAATCATTTATTTCTCTTGTTTCTCTTTAAATTTCTTCAATGTTTATTTCTATACACGTCTTTTTTTCGGAGGTCTACAGCCATTGTGTGGCATAGGGGTTACATCTCGTACGAAAGTTAATAGTATACCACTTCTCCGAATAGCTCGTAATGCTGCGTCTCTTCCGAGACCGGGCCCTTTTATCATGACTTCTGCTCGTTGCATACCTTGATCCATTACTGTACGAATAGCATTTGCTGCAGCAGTTTGAGCGGCAAAGGGTGTTCCTCTTCTCGTACCCTTGAATCCACAAGTACCGGCGGAGGACCAGGAAACGACCCGACCCCGTACATCTGTAACTGTTACAATGGTATTATTGAAACTTGCTTGCACATGAATAACCCCTTTTGGTATTCTACTTGCACTCTTACGTGAACCAATACGTCCATTCCTACGTGAACCCATTCGGGCCATAGCTTTTGCCATATTTTTTCTCATAAATATGAGTCATAAATATATGGATATATCCATTTCATATCAAAACAGATTCAATATTTGTATATTGAATCCTGTTAGCAAGTCTGATTATCCTTGTCTTTGTTTATGTCTCGGGTTGGAACAAATTACTATAATCCGCCCCCGCCTACGGATTAGTCTACATTTTTCACAAATTTTACGAACAGAAGCTCTTATTTTCATAGTTGTTATTCCTTATCTTAATTCTGAATCTACTTCTTGGTAGAAAATAATTGGTACAAAATAAGTTTCTTGAAATTTTGCATCTCGAATCGTATTGAATAACAATCACCTAATCTTTTGAATCCTTGTTTCGGAGTCGATAAATTATACGTCCTCTGGTTGAATCATAACGACTTACTTCAATTTTGACTTTATCTCCTGGTAGTATCCGTATAAAACTACGTCTGATCTTTCCTGAAACATAACCTATAATCAGATCCTCATTATCTAACCGAACCCGGAACATGCCGTTGGGAAGCGATTCAGTAATTAAACCTTCATGAATCCATTTTTGTTCTTTCATTCCAGGTAAAGCCCCCTTGAAGTATCAACTAATAGAGGAGAAAAAATATTAGACAGCTCACTCTTTTTCTTTTTTATTTTAAATTGAAAAATAGGAATAGGTTTAGGGTCCCATTTGTATATTAAATGGATTACCATATATAGCACAAAATTTCGCCGCCGATTCCTTCTAGGCGAGCCTCCCGGTCTGTCATTATACCTCGAGAAGTCGAAAGAATTACAATTCCCATCCCGCCTAAAATTCTAGGAATTCGTTGAGAGTTAGAATAGATTCGTAGACCGGGTCGACTAATCCGTTTTAAATTTAAAACATTTCTATAGGGTTTTTTCTTATTCCTTCTGTGTCGCAGAGTTAAAATCAAAAAATATTTGTTTTTTTCTTGATGTTTTCTGACGTTTTCGATAAAACCTTCTCGAAAAAGTATTTTAACAACATTTTCCGTAATATTAGTGGATGCTATACGAACAACTCTTTTTTTATCCATATCGGCATTTCGTATCGCGGTTATTATCTCAGCAATAGTGTCTCTACCCATGATGAACTAAGTGCTTTAAAATGAAATTGAATATAATCAACATGTTTTTATTTTTTTAATATATTAGTATTTGTTTATGGAGATTAATTTTGAAAAGTAAAGTATATACGTGAGACACAATCTACAAATAACTCTAGTAATTTATTTCTTTCAACTACCGCTACCGCAAAGATAAAGATATCACTATCTCATTTTATAATACCTCGGGGGCTAATGAGACTATTTTAGTAAAATTTAATTGTCTCAATTCCCGAGGAATTGCCCCAAAAATTCGAGTTCCTTTTGGATTTCCTTCTTGATCTATCACTACTGCAGCATTGTCATCATATCGTATTATCATACCACTGTCACGTTTTAGTTCTTTACAGGTACGAACAATTACAGCTCTGACTACTTCTGATTTTTCTAAGGGCATATTGGGTACTGCTTCCTTGATGACAGCAACAATAACATCACCAATATGCGCATATCGACGATTACTAGCTCCTATGATTCGAATACACATCAATTCTCGAGCCCCGCTGTTATCCGCTACATTTAAATGGGTCTGCGGTTGAATCATATCAATTTTATAGTTTAGTCTTTCAATGCAAATGATGAAAAAAAATAAAAGAAATATTCTTTGTCCAAAAAAATATGGGTTTTTGTTTCATCCCAAAGAAATGGTTCTTTGGGTTTGACATTATTTCTATTTATCCCGAACTAATAAATTCAGTTCGTATAGGCATTTTCGATGCTGCTATTAAAATAGCTCTTCGAGCTATATTTTCGGTTACTCCGCCCATTTCATATAGTATTCGCCCCGGTTTAACAACAGCTACCCAATATTCGGGGGATCCTTTCCCCGAACCCATACGTGTTTCAGCCGGTCTTATTGTAACTGGTTTGTCGGGAAATATACGGACCCATATTTTTCCACCACGGCGAGCATTTCGTGTCATTGCTCGTCGACCTGCTTCGATTTGTCTAGATGTGATCCAAGCAGGTTCCAGTGCTTGAAGAGCATATTTACCGAAACTAATATGATTACCTCGATAAGATATTCCCTTCATTCTTCCTCTATGTTGTTTACGGAATCTAGTTCTTTTGGGGTTATAGTTGATGGTTCTTTCGAAATTCCATCTCTACTACAGAACTGGACGTGAGAATTTCTTCTCATCCAGCTCCTCGCGAAGACAATAAAAGGATTCTCAAAATGAAAAAATGGAATTTCAATGAATTTTACTAGATATTATAACAATAACATTTTTTTTCATTTTAAAAAATAAAAAATAGTTTTTTCTACCATTCTTTAATAAATCTTTATTTTCTTTCGTCCTTTATCCAAGCGCGCGCAATTAAAAAAAAAGTTTTCACGGGCGAATATTTACTCTTGCAATCTCTATTTCAGTCGTAGTCTTTGTTCATAACTTCCCAAAATAGATGAATTAATTTACGGTTCATTTCGCCATCCTGCCTAGTGAATCATTAAGATTCATTTGAGCCCTAAAATCTTTTGCATTCACAAGTTCCATCGTTCCCACCGTTTCGTACTTAATGGTTAGGTCCGAATTCGTCAACGGAGCTTATACTCTAATTTAGTCTTGAGTCAATCTTCTTAGTCTTTATTGGCTCGAAGCTCTTTATTTTTTCTTCTATAAGAAGGATTCGTTTAATATTTTATTATGGATAAACCCATTAATTATTAATATTAATTAATTCATTTTAGTATTGATGCTTTATTACATTGTTGTTTATGAAATGATTCATAGACCTTACATATTGGAATTCTATAGCCTTGCTATTCTTTTTCTCTCTTTCTGTCATCTTCCCATTTATCTACACCTTTTACACCTTTATTTATTCTGTATTTTGCTTTAAACTTAGAATTAAAGTTTATTAAAAAAAAAATTTCCATTGCTACAAAGATATGCCTGATTTATCATACTTTGATAGGTTCTTTAGATCTAGATAATACGAAGTAATGAGTTGGTTTTTATATAAAAATACAAAGGGGGCTGGTCTTTTTTTAATCCTAACCCTGAAAAAACCAACGAGTCACACACTAAGCATAGCAATTATATCAAAAGAAAAATTGAATGTTTATTCAACCCTATAGAATTAGAATTGTTTGCTTTGATGGCTGAAAAAGAGTTTTCTGTATCAATATTAAAATGAAATAAAATTGAATTTTTCTTATTCCTCTTCCTTGTCTATAAAAATCCAAATTTTTATACCTAATACTCCATAGATAGTCCGAACTGTATAGGCACAATAATCAATTTTAGCTCGAATGGTTTGGAGTGGAACTCTACCCTCTCGGATCCATTCAACACGTGCAATTTCTTTTCCATCGATACGACCTGCAATTTGTACTTGAATTCCTTTTGTATCTGCTTGTTCCGTTAATTCAATAGCTTTTTTCATTGCTTTTCGAAATGAAACTCTATTTTTTAATTGTCCGGCTATAAATTCTGCAAGAATGGTAGGGTTTCCGTAAGGTTTTGAAATTCTTGTGATAGAAATGTTAAGTTTTCGGTTCACATAATGAAATTCTTTTTGTAGATTCATTTGTAATTCTTCGATTCCTCGCGGTCTACTTTCGATTAATAACTTTGGGAATCCCATAAAGATTATGACCTGGATCAAATCGAGTCTTTTTTGAATTTCTATACGTGCAATTCCCTCAGCACCAGAGGATAGTTTAATATTTTTTTGTATATAATTTTTGATAAAATTTCTTATTTTTTGATCTTCTTGTATACCCTCAGAATAATTTTTTCGTTGTGCAAACCAAAGGGAATAATGACTTTGGGTTGTACCCAGTCTAAAACCAAGTGGATTTATTTTTTGCCCCATATTCCCCCACTATTATATGCATCATGATATACCATAGTTGTATATTTCCTTTTCC